TAGGACGTAGTCTTGCTCGATCAGGACCCTAGCTTTATTGCGAGCCAAAACAGCCTGAAAGAAAGCAAGTGTGCCATGTAAAGCCATGCCTGAGTTTCAGCCTTTCAGGTGATAGAAGGGCCATCCACTTCAACTCTCGCCCTCCCTTTTAGGCATTTTTTTACAGAGGCGTGGAATTGGCAAAAGAAAAAACTACAATTTGGTAATAAAATCTACATGGTTAGAATTGCCATAACGACTATATTGAGGAGTTTCTGAAACGAGAATTCTCATAGATGATACGAAAAGCAATGTACTAAAAGCAGGAAAGTAGCAGTTCTGGGAAAGTGAGAAAGCAAAGAGAGGCACGTTTGTTAACAAAGCGGAACCAAAGACTTCTGCCTACAGCCAAACAAAACTTGCAACTATATTCAATAATGCCTGAAATGCTAGTAAACCAAACCGCTCCAGATGGGCTTCCTACCGGCAGATGTTATACCTTCCCGCTATCTAACGTGTACGGCCCCATAGATAGATGATGCCAAAAAACCGGACTTATTACAAGAGCTTATGCTCCTTCCACCTCGTTCTTGATGTAATTGCACCCTCTGTGTGCCTTTCCTCTGCTGGTCAAAAAGTGGAGAGATTGCGTCAACGTGGATTTTTAGTTTATCTTGGGAGTGTTCTTCCAGCTTGTCCTCTTCCCTACGGTTTTCTTGCATGCAGTCTCTGGGAGGACTAAGGAAAGATCCTAGTACTCCAGGTAGGGCTCTAGAGAAGATTCCCTGAAAGAGCTAAGATAACTAAATTGATTTACGCTTTCCTCTTTCTTTTTTTTTCATATATAGAATTGGAACGATTTCCTTGCCTGTGATGGGCCGCAAACGTAAGTTGGTTGTTAGCGCCAACTGAACTGCGTAACCAAAGCGATTCCCCTTATTGGAAGATAGGGTTAACCTATGTCGGTTCGACTCCGGCGAGTCGCCCCCCATTATTAGTTCGGCGTGCTGTCAGTTCCACGGGCCTAATATATGATATTTAGCATATACGAGTGCTGCTACAACCTCCTCTTCTATTCAATTGTATCTTTATACCTATCCTTCGATAAGGGGTAGGTAATTAGAGGGGAGAATGTTATTAAACATAGGAAAAAGTTTACACTAAACGATACTCAACGTATGCGGAAGATCGAGCTCTCCCGGTAGAGAACGCCGCAAGAGATAGCTAACTAAACTCACTTATAGGGATTGGTTTAATCCAAGTATAGGTTGATACACACTCTTTGAACAAAAGAGAGCGAGGGTTTAAACACGTATCACGAACGTTATGATCCGATAGTATAGGTTGAGGAGTAAGTAGGTTACTAAGGATAAGTAAATCAAAGACGATATCTTTTCTTAAGCCTTCCCATTTCTTCCTTGTTGGAGTGTATAAACTACTCTGTTTTTGACAGTGTGATTCACGGCCTACCCTAGAGGTTGTATTAAACCCGGGCTGCCTAACAGCCTGCTCCTCTTTCCCAGAGGAGGGGACGGATAGGCTTGAGTTTGACTTCTTTCCCCCTCTTAGAAATTCCTGAAGAGTGCTTCAAGCTAGAGAGTAAGTTGGGATTCTTACTTATTCAGTAAGTTGAATACAGGCCTAAAAGATACATATGGAGGTACAAAAGAGCATCATTGGAAAGTTAATACGTGAACAACCCCTTGGCGGTACCAGAAACAGAACCCTTTGGAAAAAAAGTATGTGAGATACTCAGATCTGAAGGAAAACACTATCCACGGATAGATAATCCGGTATAGCATCACACCTATTACAGGTGAAAGGTAAGAATAGCAAGGAGGGAAAGCCGTGAGGAATGAAACAGTTCATTTCCCTTATTTACCCGGATAAATACTTTAAGACAAACCCGAATACAGAATTCCCTAATTGGTAAGGGATCAGATGCTAGGATTAACCTGTTGGAGAAAGACAAAGAGAATGGAATGAGTAGTATAGAAAAGGGGAAAATGAATCAGCATTCCCAAAACAAAAGTAAGATAGGGTTGGCAATTCCACTACTTCAAAAGGTTTGTGCCTTCCTCGGTAAGAGAATTCTCAAAAGCTATGAACCGGTATAGGTAGGATAGGGTAGTATTGTTGGGATAAAACCAAGGAATCCATCATCAGGGAATGTAACCCCCTCCTTGGAATCGTAATTCGCGAAAGACCTCGCGCCAGTCAAAGCTCTATTCCCTTTCATCCTGCCCGGAACAGAGTGTAGGCGAGCCCGGATTCAAAGTAAGATGGTCGAAAGGAAAGGAAGAATAAGAAAAGGAAAAAGCAATTTCGAGAGCTATTCTCTTTTCTATTCAGTTCGGAAAAGAACAAAGATAAGAGAGGAAATGATACTCCACTCACTAGACAATAAGGTCTTACCTCGAAGTGAAATGAAAGCCAATAAGAAATAAAGAGTTCTTTTAGACGCCTTCGACTGTCGGGTTCTAGCTAATGGAATGCAAGCACTTTCGTTTTTGTTTCTAGCCCGGAGAGAGAGGCCTCCGCTTTTATCGCATTGAGTGGAAATTGGGGTTCACGCACGATTTTAAACCACCCTTGTTCACGGCATTCTACTTTTCTGGCAGCTTTGCTCTCTTTCTGAAAAAACAGACACCTTTCTTTATACGACGATAGGAAGAGCACAATGCACGCTTTCTACGATGAATGAGCTCGAGAGTTATGGAAAACGAAACTCTATCAATCACCTAACAAAGAAAGCAGTCATACACTTCCACTAACTTTCATGACCGGTTGGAACGAGATTTTCTGACTATGCAGATCCGGAACGAACTGTCCAACTCACAATTGAACATGATGCCCCAAATCAATCTTGGCCCAGGAGAACTAGTAGCGGAGCGAAGGAAAGACCTCACATTACGTACGCCAGAAGAAGCTTGTGAACGCGATATCAAGTGAATACCGCCCATGGCCAGGAATTCCTGAACAAGGAAGGATACCCAGATTAGGAATATGGCTAGCAGAAAGCAGCCTCGAAGATGGTCGAGTGTAATCACTTCTCTCACTACGGAAAGGAAGCTGGGCCGAGGCGAACAAGACAAGCCGCTTAGCAAGCAGGAAAACAAGTAGGCGAAAGAAGAGGTTTAAGTTAATGAGAGCTTGAGAATCTAGTTATTTAGTCAACTTTCTCTTCATAAGGGAATAAGGCGGGTGGGTGAAAAGCCTATAACAACATCAAAATGGAAAAACAAGAGTCTCAGGGACCCAGAAAAAGGATTTTTTGACATGTTTTGTTTCTTACTAGGATGCTTTGAATATTCCACTTCTTTCTATCCTTCCCAGGCCCGGTGAAGGAAACTTCCCTTAAACCTCCTCGCTAGTTAAGAGGAAGTCTTGTCTTGGGATCCAGAGCTGTTCCCTTACTTGTTCAGAATTTTAATGGAGTATCTTCCCCAAATGTTCAGCCTAGCACAGCAAAATGGTCAAATCAGTGGTATAAAGCTGGCACCGACAGCACCGTGCATTACTCACTCAATGTATGCAGACGATTTGGTTATCTTTGGCCAAACAAGCACCGGCTGCGCGAAAGCAAAGCAATTCAAAGAATTGAAAGAGAGAGACCGAAGCCATAAGTTACGCATTTCACGGTCGTATTTAATAATTCAATTGAAAGATAACTCAACGTGCTTCGTTTGCTTTTTCCTCTCCATGGACTAAGATAAGACTAGTTGTTGGTTGTAAATCTGGGAATAGTCCAGACTGAGAATATGCATCATCTCGTTAGCGAAGGAAACTCACTCTAGTAAGATCAGGCAAGGCAGCATATGATCCAAACATTCACTCGCTCTAAGCACGGGAATAGAATAAAGGTATGGGTCCCCCACCTTACCATCCGTTCTGTCAGACCAATTGCTAAAGAGTTTTATTCGATTTGAGACAATCAGGAGATGGGCCTTTCTAAAATTGAACAGCCGGTATTGTGGCATTCAGATCTGCCTTATTGACCGGCTTTGGTCGAGCAACCTCTACATTTCTTGAACGGCTACTTCCTTGCTTAAAGCACATTCAATTAGCGTATTTAGAGATTAATAGCTCGGTTTCGGCCTGGGCGTGGACCGAAGACAATCTCTATTTCAGCTCTCTTTTTCTTCATCAACAAGCTCAGCATTGAGGGGATCCATTTGGATCAAGTCTTGCTTGAATAGAATTCATTTACTTTATTTCCGCACCTAGGCTTGATTGGCCGAAGCTCCATGTCATGACTGAATAAAGCAAGGGAGTCTCTGTCCGGTTCATTACGTCTTTCTCTTACTGATCTAGGATCAAGGGCTCCCTTCTCGGTGTCTACCAATAAAAAAACGACTTTGAAGGCTATGTGCCGATCGTGTGTGTTCTCTCGTCCATCTCACGCTTCGCGCCTCCTCTTTACTCAGATTAGCCTGTAGAGCATAGAACAAGTATATGCGAGTCCGAGCAATGAGCTCATCCAGAAGATTGTTAACATTATCATCGCTACGCGCCTTCGCTACGCCCCTATTCGTTTTCTTTGTTTTCTGGGGATAGCTTTTCATTTCGAAATGCATATTCTCGTAAGTAGACAAGTCGATCTCGTGAGGAGGAATTCTGCTCAGCTTTCTCTTCACTAGTCTGCTTACGCTATCCTCCCTCTGGCTATAAGCTTATAAAGCATGACTCCAGCCATTAGCGTGACTACCTCGAAAAGTGGTACGACTATAAGCTTGCTTTTACTATAGTAATAGGCCCTAGCCCAGTCTACTTGACTTGAGAACTTCTCTATCCTTCTTCTCTGCCAAGCCTAGCTTGCCCTATGGGAATAAGAAAACCTTGCCTTATCAGTCTCTCGTGCCAAAAGAGAAAGCTGTCCTTCCCTGGAAAATCGAGTTCTTTTTTGTTTCGTAGTAGTAGAATTGCTAGAAAATATAAGATTTCGTTGTAGAATCCTAAAATAAAGTAAGTACTTTTTTTAAGTACATACCAATCTAGTTCTGGACCTCTACATATCAAAG